TTTATGTTTAGTTCAGAATTTTTTGTTTTTTTTTGAAAGTTTTATTCTTGCTTTGTGTTAATTTATATGAATATTATATATACTTAATTATTTATTAAATATTATTTTTTAGTAGTATATATAATTGGTTTATCAATTTATTTTGGATCCAGTAATTTTTTTTAGATAAGGTAAATCTCGTGCCAGCAACCGCGGTTATACGATATTTTCTAGATTATCTTATTTTGGTGACAGTTATTTATTTTTTTTGTGATTTTGTATTTTTATATTTGGTGGAATATTATATATTTTTTTTGTTTCTTTATTTTTTTTTTCTGTTATGACTAATATATAAACTAGGATTAGATACCCTATTATTTTAGATTTATTTTATTACCAGGTTAGTATAATTTAATATTTGAAATCTAAAGAATTTGGCGGCATTTTATCTTATTAGAGGAACCTGTTCTTTAATTGATGTTACACGATTGGTTCGATTTTATTTATTTGTTTGTATACTTCCGTTATAAGGAAATTTATAGATAATATTTTCTTTTTTTTTCATTAAAATTTATTTCAGGTCAAGGTGCAGCTTATAATAAAGTTTGTAATGGGTTACAATAATTAAAGTTATATGAATTCTTATTTTTAATTATAGGTTGAAGGTGGATTTATAAGTAAAATTTAATAATTATTAGATTTGAATTAGTTCTAATTTGTGTACATATCGCCCGTCACTCTCATTTTTTTTTCTTGGGATAAGTCGTAACAAAGTAGATTTACTGGAAAGTGAATCTGGATTATCAGAGTTTAATTAAAGGTTGTTTTCGTTTACGTTGAAAAATTTTTTTGTGTGATTCAAAATGCTCTGATTATTATCTTATAATTTTTGTTTTTTGTTTAATTTTTATTTATAATTAAGTTTTTTTGTTATTATTTGGTTTATTATTATTAAATGCTTTTTTTTATTATAGTTTATTTTTAATGTAAGTGATTTATTTTTATATTTTTAAAGAATTTTTTTTTATTTTACCTTTTGTATCAGGGTTGATTTAATAATTTTTTTTTTATAAATTTTTCTCGAATTATGAGGATTTAATTTAATATGATTTTTTATGTTTCATAATAATGTTTAATTTTAGGTTGGTAGTGACATTCTATTCGTTTTTTAAGATATCTAGTTTTCTGAGATTAAATTTAATTTTAATAAATTTTTTAATTCAATTTTTTTTTATTGTATTATTAATTTTAGTTTATATTTTAGGGGTTAAGCTCTAATTTTTTTTTATAATTTTGGTTTTTATTTATATATTCTTAGGCTTTAAATCAGCCATTGATTTTAATTGAGTTTTATTTTATTTTATTATTTAATTATTTATTATTTATATTTAGTTTTTTTATTGGAATTTAAATTATAATTTTTTATATTTATTAATAATGATTGAATTAGTATATTTATTTGGTTTTTTATATTTTATATTTTATTTTATTTAAAGGAATTCGGCAATATTTTAATTTTTCCGCCTGTTTATCAAAAACATCTCCTTTAGTTTATATTAAAGGTAGGGCCTGCTCACTGATTATTTAAAGAGCCGCGGTATTTTGACTGTGCAAAGGTAGCATAATCATTAGTATATTAATTGTATACTGGAATGAAAGGTTTGACGAGAAAAATACTGTCTCTATTTAATTTATATAAGTTTACTTTCTAGTGAAAAGGCTGGAATTTTTTTTTAGGACGATAAGACCCTATAGAGTTTTATATTTATATATGTAATATAATTTGTTAAATTTTTTTTATGTTTATATATGATATTTTGTTGGGGTGATGTGAATAATATATAAACTATTCATTCTTTTTTTTTCATTGATTTATGTTATTTTTGATCCTTTATTATTGATTGTAAGATAAAATTACCTTAGGGATAACAGCGCAATTATTTTTGAGAGTTCTTATTGATAAAATAGATTGTGACCTCGATGTTGGATTAAGATTATCAATTGGGTGTAGGTGCTTAAATTGTTGGTCTGTTCGACCATTAAAATCTTACATGATCTGAGTTCAGACCGGTGTAAGCCAGGTTGGTTTCTATCCAAAAATTTTTTTATATTTTCTAGTACGAAAGGACCGTTAATTTTGATTATTTTATTATTTTTTGTTTATTATTAACTATTTTGGCAGATTATTGTGTTAGATTTAGGATCTATTTATGTAATTTTATTACAAATAGTAATTTATTTTTTTGATTTTTATATATTTATTGTTAACTTTTTGTTTTTGGTTTTGATAGTTTTAATTAGAGTTGCTTTTCTTACTTTAATGGAGCGAAAAGTATTAAGATATATTCAAATTCGTAAGGGTCCTAATAAGGTTGGATTTATTGGATTTTTACAACCTTTTGGTGATGCAATTAAGTTATTTTCTAAGGAGCAATTAATACCTTATATTTCTAATTATGTCTTTTATTATATTTCTCCTATTTTTAGTTTATTTTTATCTTTATTACTTTGAATGTTATTCCCTTTTTTTACTTTTTTATGTTGTTTTCCATTAGGGTTTTTATTTCTTTTATGTATTATGAGACTTGGTGTGTATGGTTTAATAATAGCAGGCTGGTCTTCTAATTCTAATTATGCGCTTTTGGGGGCTTTACGTTCAGTAGCTCAAACTATTTCTTATGAAGTAAGATATGCTATTATTATAGTTTCTATTTTTTTTTTACTGGGTTATTATGATTTGATATATTTTAGTTATTACGGTGTTTGATTTGTATTTTTTTGTTTTCCATTATTCTTATGTTTTTATGTATCTTGTCTTGCTGAAACTAATCGTTTACCTTTTGATTTTGCTGAAGGTGAGTCTGAATTAGTCTCAGGTTTTAATGTTGAATATGGGGGTGCTGGGTTTGCCTTGATTTTTCTTTCTGAATATTCTATGATTATTTATATAAGATTTTTATTGGTTATTTTTTTTTTTGGTGGGGATTTTTATTCTTTATTTTTTTTTTTTAAGTTGACTTTATTATCTTTTACTTTTATTTGGGTTCGTGGTACTCTTCCTCGTTATCGTTATGATAAATTGATATATCTTTCTTGAAGGGTTATTTTACCTATTTCATTAAATTATTTATTTTTTTATGTGGGTTTAAGGATTATCTTTTTTGTTTTTTAATAAAAATAGAAAATTTAATAGAGGATTTATTTTAATTAAATTTATTTTGATATTTATGTATTTGTTTTAATTGGACTTAATGTTTAATATGGTATATTGATTATGTCTTAATTTTTTTTTTGATATTTGATGATTATTTATATAAGATTTTTATTGGTTATTTTTTTTTTAAATTGATTTTATTATCTTTTATTTATATTTGTGTTGTTGACATTCTTTTTGTTATTGTTATTATAAATTAACACACCTTTCTTGAGGGGTTATTTTGTCTATTTCATTAAATTATTTATTTTTTTATGTGGGTTTAAGGGCTATCTTTTTTGTTTTTTAATAAAAATAGAAAAGTTAATAGAAGATTTTAACTTCTATATTATGTTTTCAAAACATAAGCTTTTAGCTTATTAACTATTAATTAATTATTTTATCTCAAATATTTAATATTCATGTATTTGTCAGGAAGTATGCGAAATAGATTGCTGTTAGTATTTGCCCTATTTTAATATAGGGTTCTTCTACTGGTTGTTTACCGATTCATGTTAATATGATTACTGTAGTAATTATAATTCAGAATCAAGCTTGATTTATTGGATAGAATTGTATACCTTGGAACTTTGATTTGTTATAAAATGGTATAATTAATAGAATTGCAATTGATATAATTAATGCTAGCACTCCCCCTAATTTATTAGGAATTGAACGTAAAATTGCATATGCAAATAAGAAATATCATTCAGGTTGAATATGGGGGGGGGTTACTAATGGATTCGCTTTAATAAAATTGTCTGGATCTCCTAGTATATATGGTTGTTGTAGTGAAATTAATATTAATAATATTATAGCAATAATTATTGTAATTGAATCTTTTAAGGAGAAATATGGGTGAAATCTAATTTTTTCGATATTTCTGTTTATACCTAACGGGTTATTTGATCCTGTATTATGTAATAGCGTGAGATGGATTATTACTATAACTCTTATAATAAATGGTAAAATAAAATGTAATGAAAAAAATCGTGATAGTGTAGGATTGTCAACGGCATATCCTCCTCAAATTCATTGAACGATATTTTCTCCTATATAAGGAATGGCTGATAATAGATTAGTAATTACTGTAGCTCCTCAAAATGATATTTGTCCTCATGGTAAAACATAACCAATAAAGGCTGTTGCTATAGTTAAAAATATAATTATTACTCCTGTAATTCATGTAGTTTTCAGTAAAAATGATCTGTAATATAATCCTCGACCTACATGTAGGTATATACAGATGAAGAATAAGGAAGCTCCATTTATATGGATTGTTCGTATTATTCATCCATTATTTACATTTCGGCAAATGTGAATAATTCTTTTAAATGCTATTTCAGTATCTGCTGTGTAATGCATAGCTAAAAATAATCCTGTAATAATTTGAATTATTAAACATATTCCTAATAGTGAACCAAAATTTCATCATATTGAAATATTTGACGGTGTTGGAAGGTCAAATAAAGTATTATTAACTAATTTAATTAATTGTATGTTTTTTCGTATTGGTTTATTCATTAGTTTTTTATTCGTAGCGGTCCTATTTCAATATTAGAAATTTTATTTACTGCTATTAGTGCAATAAATAAGTATGATATTATTGTAATTGATATTATGAATATTGTTTTATTAAATAATATATTTAATATTGTTTGGTGTGTTATATTTAAATTTATTATTTTATTTATTGTAATTTCATTATTTGAATATAAATTATTTTTGTAAATAATTAATATAATAATAGTAATTAGTATTATTGTAATTGTTAATTTAATATTAATTTTATTTATTTCATTTGGTACAATTCTTGTAATATAAATAAATAGAACTATTATCCCTCCAATAAAGATAATTATTATTAAATACATAAATCATGAGGATTTTCTTATAGTGTTTATTATAAATGTTATTACTGAAGCTTGAGCCACTATAATAATAATTATATTTATTGGTTGTTTTGTTGTTATGAACGTTGAATTTATTATTATTGAAATTATTATTATTGTTTTAATATCAGGGGTTAGTTTAATAAAATTTTAAATTTGGGTTTTAAAGATAGGATGTGTATATATTCTTCCTCTGAAGTTTTAAGAACTTTTTTTTCATTTTTGATTTACAAGACCAATGTTTTGAGTTAAACTATTAAAACTTATTAATTTGATATTTATTTATTTTATATTGTTCTTCTTGAGTGGTTTATATGTTTTTTTATCAGTACGTAGGCATTTACTATTAGTTTTATTAAGATTGGAGTACATAGTTTTAAGATTATTTTTTTTAATTTTTTTTGTATTTAGTTATAATGGATTTACAATAATTTTTATAATCATTTATTTAGTTTTTTCTGTTTGTGAAGGGGTTTTAGGGTTATCTATTTTAGTGAGTATAATTCGTTTTAGTGGTAATGATTATGTTTTTAGATCTTTTATTTTATGTTAATTTTTTTGTTTAGAATATTATTTATGATTCCTATAATTCTTTTAGAATCTTGGTGGCTTACCCAATTTTGATTATTTTGTTTATCTTTCTTATTTATCGTATGAGGAGATTTTAATTTTTTCTTTTCTAATCTAGGATTTGGTATAGGTTTAGATTCTTTATCTTGGTTGATAATTTTATTAAGATTTTGAATTTGTTCTTTAATATTATTATCTAGACTTTCAGTTAAGGTTACAAATTATTTTATTGGGTTATATATATTTATAGTTTTATTATTAGTTGTTTCTTTATTTTGTACTTTTTCTAGATTGAATTTATTTAATTTCTATTTGTTTTTTGAATTTAGATTAATTCCAACTTTATTATTAATTTTGGGGTGAGGGTATCAACCTGAACGTATTAGAGCATCTTTTTATTTAATTTTATATACTTTTTTAGGTTCTTTACCTTTATTATCTTCTATTTTATGGTTGGATTATCAATTGGGTGGTTTATGTTATTTATTAATTTTTGATTGTTGTAATAATAATTATTTATATATTTCTATAATTTTTGCTTTTTTAGTAAAGTTGCCTTTATATATATTCCATTTATGATTACCTAAGGCTCATGTTGAAGCTCCTATTTCAGGTTCTATAATTTTAGCTGGTGTATTATTAAAATTAGGAGGGTATGGTCTTATTCGTGTTTTTAAGCTTATTATTTTTTTTTCTTTAGATTATAATTTTTATATTATTATCTATTCTTTATATGGTGGTGTTATAGTAAGACTAATTTGTTTATATCAAGTTGATTTAAAGATATTAATTGCTTATAGCTCAGTTGCTCACATAAGATTAGTGATTTCTGGAATTTTTACAATAAATATTTGGGGGCTATATGGTTCTATTTTTTTAATAATTGGTCATGGCCTTTGTTCATCCGGTTTATTTTGTTTGACTAACATTTCTTATGAACGTTTTGGTAGTCGTCTTTTTATTTTAAATAAGGGTTTAATATCTTTTATACCTAGATTAAGATTATGGTGATTTTTGCTAGTTATTGGCAATATATCTGCTCCATTTACTTTAAATTTTATTGGTGAGCTTAGTCTTTTAAATAGATTAATTGGATATTCTTTTTATTTAATAGTTTTTCTTTTTTTACTATCTTTCTTTAGTTGTGTTTACAGATTATATATTTATAGATTTAGACAACATGGTTCTTTTTATTCTGGTATATATAGATTTTCTACTTGTTATTTTTTAGAATTTCATTTGTTATTATTACATTGATTTCCTTTAAATTTTTTTTTTTTTTCTTGTGAATATAATTTGTAGCTTAAATAGTTTAATAAAAACTTTAATTTGTGGATTTAATAATGTGTAATAGCACTTTAGGCTAATATGTTAAATAATTTTTATTTATATTCTTTATTATTATTTACATCCAGTTTAATTTCTCTATTTTGGGGGTTAATTTTTTTATTTTTTGATTATTCTGTAGTAATTGAATGGGAAATTTATTCTTTAAATTCTTCTGTTATTGTAATAGCTTTAATTTTGGATTGGATGTCCTTAATTTTTATAAGATTTGTTTTAATAATTTCATCTTTAGTTATATTTTATAGAAATAGTTATATAGAGGGTGATCTATTTATTGATCGTTTTGTTATTTTAGTTTTTTTATTTGTATTATCTATAATATTTTTAATTTTAAGTCCTAATTTAATTAGAATTTTATTGGGATGGGACGGTTTAGGGTTAATTTCTTATTGTTTAGTAATTTATTATCAAAATTTTAGGTCTTCTAATGCTGGATTGTTAACAGCTTACACTAATCGTGTAGGTGATGTATTTATTTTATTATCTATTGCTTGAATATTAAATTTTGGTAGTTGAAATTATATTTATTACTATGATTTTTTTTTTAATTCTTATGATTGTTGGTTAATATGCCTTATAATTATATTTGCTGCTATAACTAGGAGTGCGCAAATCCCTTTTTCTTCTTGGCTCCCAGCAGCTATGGCTGCTCCAACTCCTGTTTCAGCACTAGTTCATTCTTCAACATTAGTCACTGCTGGAGTTTATTTATTAATTCGTTTTAGACCAATACTTATATTAAGTAATATAAATTATTTGTTATTATTTTTTGGCTGTTTAACTATAATAATGTCTGGTTTTACGGCCAATTATGAATTTGATTTGAAGAGGGTTATTGCTTTATCTACTTTAAGACAATTAGGTTTAATATTAAGAATTTTATCTATAGGTTATCCTTTATTGAGATTTTTTCATTTATTGATTCATGCTTTATTTAAGTCTTTATTATTCTTATGTGCGGGATGTTATATTCATAAATTAAGTGATTATCAGGATATTCGTTTTATAGGTTCTTTAACTTATTCTATACCTTATGTTTCTGCTTGTTTTAATATTTCTAATTTAAGTCTTTGTGGTTTTCCATTTTTATCAGGATTTTATTCTAGGGATTTAATTTTGGAATTTTGTTCTTATAATGAATTAAATTTTTTAATTTATTTTATGTTTTTTTTTTCTACAGGATTGACTGCTATATATTCTATTCGCTTATTTTATTATTCTTTAATTGGGCCTAATTCTTTTAATGTATTGTGTATATTTAATAATATTGGTAATGATATATATTATGGTATAATATTGCTACTTTTATTTACAGTATTTGGTGGATCTTTAATATTTTGATTAATTTTTCCTATTCCTTCTGGTGTTTATTTGCCTTTATATCTAAAGTTATTGACTTATATTGTTGTTATTTTAGGATTTTATTTTGGTCATCTGATTAGAACATTAAGTTTTAACTTTTTTTTTAAATATTTTTTTTTATCTGATTTTATTGGTTATATGTGGTTTTTACCTTTAATTAGAACTAAATTAATAAGTTATGGGATTTTAATAGGAAGAAAATTGTATTATCATTTGATGGATTATGGTTGATTAGAGTATTATGGTGCTCAGGGTCTATATAATTTTTTCTTTTACTTTGTTAAACAATATTTACATCTTTTTGATTATAATTTTAAGACTTACATTATATTATTTTCTTTATTTTTTGTTCTTTTTTATTTATATATATTATTTTATTTAAGTAGCTTATTAGAGCGTTGTACTGAAGATACAAAGGAGAATTATTTATTTCTTAAATATTTAAGAATAATTTCATATATTATTTATACAATGAAAATGTATTGTTTTTGTTAAACTACTTAAATAAGAAGTGTTAACGGATTTTAATCGCTATTTTTAAAGTTAGCAGCTTTAAATTTTACTTTACACTTCTTTAATTGGGGTAAATTCCATTAATATTATTAACAATAATATGCCTCTTTTTGGCTTCAATTAAATAATAAGGGTAATTTACCTATAAATCAGGTCGAAACTGATTGCTATTTAGCTTCTTATTAAAGGTAAATTGTTTTTACAATACTTTTTGATTGCAATTCAAATGTTATATTTAACTATTACCCTAAGTAGCTCATTTTAAAACTCCTTCATTTCATTCATAATATAAACCTATTAATAGTAATATAATGAATACACTAAAGGAGATTAATCAATAAAATAGAGATGATATTTTAAAGATGGGAATTAATGGTAGAATTAATGCAATTTCAATATCAAAGATTAGAAATAATATACTAATCAAGAAAAATTGAATAGAGAAAGGTAGACGTGAATGTGTTTGTGGATTAAACCCACATTCGAATGGTGATAGTTTTTCTCGGTCGGAAATTTTTTTTTTTGAAATTATTTTAGATAGAAATATTATTAATGTTGCAATTATTACAGATGTAATTATTGTTGTTAATATGATTTTAATTACTTTCCTTGAAATTCAAACTTTTTGATTGGAAGTCAAATGTACTTATATACTAGGCAAGTATCTACCTCATCAGTAAATTGAAATATATAAAAATAGTCAAATTACATCTACAAAATGTCAATATCATGCTGCGGTTTCAAAACCTAAATGATGCTTTGATGAAAAGTGGAGATTTAATTGTCGTATAAGGCAAATAAATAGGAAAGTGGTTCCAATAATTACGTGAATTCCGTGAAAACCTGTTGCTATAAAAAATACTGTTCCATAAATTGAGTCTGCAATTGAAAATTGCGCTTCTATATATTCATACGCTTGCAATATTGTAAAATAAATTCCTAAAATTACAGTGAATAATAATCTTTGATTAGCTTGGGTTTTATTTCTTTCTATTAGTGAATGGTGAGCTCAAGTTACTGTAATTCCTGAGGATAAGAGGATGATTGTATTTAATAAAGGGATATTAATAGGGTTAAATGGTTGAACTCCTTTAGGAGGTCATATTAAACCTAATTCAATATTTGATGATAATCTTCTATTAAAAAATGCTCAGAAGAATGATATAAAAAATAATACTTCTGAGGTAATAAATAGAATTATTCCTCATCGCAATCCTTTAGATACGTTTATAGTATGTAATCCTTGTATAGTTCCCTCTCGGGTTACATCACGTCATCATTGAAATATAGTTATAAGAAGAATTATCATACCTAGTAATATTAAATTTATATTTGATGAATAAAATCACTTAGCTAATCCAGTGGTTATAATTATACCTCCTATTGCTCCCGTTAAGGGTCATGGTCTATAATCCACTAGGTGAAATGGATGATTATAATTTGTTGTTAACATTAGTTTACTTCTCTAGAATACAATGTTATTAATACTGAAAATACATAACCTTGAATGATGGCAACAGCTGATTCTAATATTAGTAAAATTATTTGTAAAAAAATTATTCTTAATAGAAGAATTTCATTAATTTTATTACTTGTATTCCCTATTAAAGTTAATAATAAGTGCCCAGCGATTATATTAGCTGCTAATCGGATGGCTAATGTTATAGGTCGAATTAGTCTTCTAATAGTTTCAATACATACTATAAATGGTATTAACAATGTTGGTGTTCCCATAGGTACTAGATGTTCAAATATATGATTTGTTTTTTTTAATCATCCAAATATATTAATACCTAGTCATATAGGTAAAGCTAATGATAATGTGGACACTATATGACTAGTTCTTGTAAAAATATATGGGAATAATCCTATGAAATTATAAATTATAATAATAGTGAAAACTGCAATAAAAATAATTTCTCTTCCTTTATTGGGATTTAAAATATTAATTTCTTGGAAGAGTTTCGTGTTTGTTTTATTATTAATAATGTTTGATCGTGAATTATTTATTCAAAATGTTGATGGGATAATCAATAAGAAAATGATTATTCTTAATCAATTTATTGACATATAAGAGTTAGTAGACGGATCAAATCTTGAAAATAGATTAGTTATCATTGTCATTTTTTCAATGTAATATTATTTTTATTTTTAGTAAGGGTTTTATGTATCTGAGTATTTGTATTGAAAATAATAATCTTTATTATAAATAGTATAATTGAAGTTCACACTATAATTGGTAGTCATCAAAGGTTTCTTATTTGAGGCATTTATCATTAGAAGTAAATTTTACTATATTTTGGTTTAAGAGACCATTGCTTAATTTTCAGCCATCTAATGTCAAGGAATACCTTGAATTGGTATTTTTAAATTGACATTTTAATGTTATTTTTTTTTTTAACTAATTCCTTTATTTTAATTGGTTAATCATTTGATAAATGATTTTAGATTAATTGCCTCAATTGTGATTGGTATAAATCTATGATTAATACCACAAATTTCGGAACACTGACCGAATATTAAACCAGGCCGTTTAATAAGAAATATTCCTTGATTAAGTCGTCCTGGTGTTGCATCAATTTTAATTCCTAAAGTTGGAATAGCTCATGAATGGAGGACATCTGAGGCTGAAGTTAAAATTCGGATATTAGTATTAATGGGTAAAATAGTACGGTTATCTACTTCTAATAATCGAAATGAGTTTTTATCTAAATTTTCTTCTGTTACTATAAAAGAATCAAATTCTATTTTTTGGAAATCTGAATATTCATATGATCAATATCATTGTCGTCCAATGGTTTTAATAGTTAAATTTATTTCTGCATAGTCATCAATTATATAAAGTAAATGTAAGGATGGTAAAGCAATGAATACTAATACAATTGATGGTATTAAAGTTCAAATTGTTTCAATTGCATGCCCTCTAGTTAAATAGCGAAATGAATTGTTATTTAAAATTAATCTAATCATCATAAATCTCACTAATAAAGTAATTAATATAATAATTGATATAGTATGATCATGAAAAAATGAAAGTTGTTCTATTAATGGTGAAGTTGAGTCTTGTAAAGTCAAATTATTTCAGGTAGCCATGTTCTAATAAAAGGTGATCTTTATTTTTGAAGCTTAAATTCAATGCATTATTTCTGCCATATTAGAATAAGTTTATTCTAGGTAGTTCTGAAAATCTATGTTCTGCTGGTGGTAAATTTTGTAATCATTCAATTGAAGAATTTGAATTAATGCTAAATAAGATTATTCGTTTAGATAATATTCTTTCTCATATAATTAAAATAAATATTAATACTCTAATTAAGGAAATGATTGAACCTAAACTTGAAATAATATTTCATGTTATATAACAGTCTGGGTAATCAGAGTATCGTCGAGGTATTCCTGCTAAACCTAAAAAGTGTTGGGGGAAAAATGTTAAGTTTACACCAATAAATATAGTGAAAAATTGAATTTTTAATATAGTTTGATTTATAGATAAACCTGTTATTAAAGGGTATCATTGAATAATTCCAGCCATAATTGCGAATACTGCTCCTATAGAAAGAACATAATGAAAATGTGCTACTACATAGTATGTATCATGAAGAATAATATCAATTGATGAATTAGCTAGAATTAGTCCTGTTAGTCCTCCTATAGTAAAAAGGAAGATAAAACCTATTGCCCAACATAATTCTGCTGTTAATTTGAATTTTGTTCCATGTAAAGTCGCTAATCAACTAAATACTTTAATCCCTGTAGGAACAGCAATAATTATTGTAGCTGAAGTAAAGTAAGCTCGAGTATCAACGTCTATACCTACTGTAAATATATGATGTGCTCAAACGATAAATCCTATTAATCCAATTGATAATATAGCATAAATTATTCCTAATGTACCAAATGATTCATTTTTACCTCTTTCTTGATTAATAATATGCGAAATTATACCAAATCCCGGTAAAATGAGAATATATACTTCAGGGTGTCCAAAAAATCAGAATAAATGTTGATATAAAATAGGATCTCCCCCCCCTACTGGATCAAAGAATGAAGTATTTAAATTACGATCTGTCAAAAGTATAGTAATTGCTCCGGCTAATACTGGCAATGATAATAATAATAAGATTGCCGTAATTATAACAGACCACACAAATAGTGGAAGTTGATCTATCGTTATCTCTGATGATTTTATATTGATTGTAGTGGTAATAAAGTTAATAGCCCCTAAAATTGATCTAGCTCCTGCTAAATGTAGGGAAAAGATAGCTAAATCTACAGCTGGCCCTCTATGAGCTAATGGTCCGGCGAGAGGCGGGTATACTGTTCAACCGGTTCCTACTCCCATATCTACAATTCTTCTTGAGATTAAAAGTGTTAATGATGGTGGTAATAATCAAAATCTTATATTATTTATTCGTGGAAATGCTATATCAGGTGCACCAATTATTAATGGTAAAAGTCAATTACCAAACCCACCGATTATGATAGGTATAACTATAAAAAAAATTATGATAAAAGCGTGAGATGTAATAATTACGTTATAAATCTGATCATCATTAATTAAATGCCCAGGAGTTCTTAATTCTATTCGAATTAGTATTCTTAATGCAGTTCCTAGTAAACCTGCTCAAGCTCCAAAAATGAAATATAAAGTTCCAATGTCTTTATGGTTAGTTGAATATAATCATTTTGTGATTAGGTGGTCGATAATGTCGGTTGATTGTAAATCATCTTATAGAATATAAAATTCTCCTTATCAAGGTCTTATATTCAATTATGATTTTAGATTGCAATTCTAATGGTGTGATGTAATCACTAAGGTCTAAAAGATTATTTCTTATATAATTAGCTTTGAAGGCTATTAGTTTGTTTAACTTAAGTCCTTATATTAGCAATGGTGATATAATTAATCCTATTGATGATATTATATTTAAATATAATGAAATTATATTTATTTTTTTTAGATTAAAATTTTTATTTCATTTATTTTCTTTAAAATATATTAATCCTGCTGATATAAATAATTTTAGATAAAAATATAAAGTAATAATTGATGATATAACAAGAATTATTGTAATTATATATGAGGAATTTATTATTATTTCTTGAATTAGGATTCATTTGGGTAAGAATCCTAGAAAAGGTGGTATGCCTCCTAAACTTATTATTGATATTATTATATTTAATTTATATAACTTATTTTGATTATTAATTATAAATAATTCATTAATTGAATTTAAATTGTATGACTTAAATAATAATGAAATTAAAGTAGATAATAATGAATATACTATCATATAATAAGTTCAAGTAATTATATTTCTTTGTAATCTTCTTAATATTCAACCAATGTGATTAATTGATGAGTATGAAAGAATTATACGCAAAGAAATTTGGTTTAATCCTATAATTGCTCCAATAATAGATGAAGAGATAATAAAAATTACTATCATATTATTATTTAAATCAATATATGAAATTGCCGTTATTGGGGCAACTTTTTGTCATGTTATCAATAAAATACAATTATCTCATCTTAAAAATTCTATTACTTCAGGAAATCAAAAATGTAGGGGTGCTGCTCCTATTTTTATTAAAAGTCTCATTATTATAATTATAATTATAATATTTATATTTGTATAAATAAAATTTATTATTGTAATAATAAACGTTATTAATAATGTAATGGATGAAATGGCTTGAATAATAAAGTATTTAATTCTTCTTAATTTATGGTTTAATATAGGTTGTCTTGAGATTAATGGGATAAATCTTATAAGATTTATTTCTAGCCCTATTCATACTGCTAATCATGAATTAGCAGTTATTGTAATAATAGTTCTTAATATTAATGTTAATAAAAATATTATTTTAATAGGTATTTTTTTCATTAAAAAGGGGTGTGTTAAATCCATTAATGGGGTATGAGCCCAGTAGCTTTATTTAGCTTACCTTTTTTTATATTTTAGTGTATGAGGCACTTAAGATTTTGATTCTTAAAGATATGGTTTAATTCTATAAAATATAATAGTGTGAGTAAATATTACAAATTGTATCACATCAAGATATCCCTTATATTTCAGGCTTCACACT